ATTTCTTTAATTGGATTTTTTCTTTGAATTGAATTAAGTTTGATTACACGGAAGTTCATTAAAAACTTCCGCTTTCTTTAAAAGATTCTGAACAGTTCCTGTGGGTTGAGCCCCTTTTTCAAGGAAATACAGAATAACGGGAACATTTAAATAAGTTTGATTCTTCATGGGATCATAAAACCCCACATTTCGAAGATCTTTTCCTTCTCTTCGGGATCGAACATCAATTGCAACGATTCGATAGACGGCTCATTGGGATAGATATAGATGAACAATACCCCCCCAAGAACCGTATATGAAGTTTTCTCCTCATACGGCTCGAGAAAAAATGATTTGATTCGAAGTTTTGTCTATATATCCAATTCTAAGAAATTTAATGACAAATGAGCCTATAAAATAAATTAGACTAGGATTTCCGTCTTTTTCCTTCAAAAAAAACCATTTATACTCATAACTCAAGTTGGCTAACTCTCAAATATCTCAAAGGAAAAATCTTTAGTCAATGTCATTTATTGAGTGGTCTTTACCTCCTTTTGTTTGCCTCGTTAAAAATTAGATTTTGATTCTTTAGTCCCAGTTATTGAGACTATCGAGACAATTTAATTTAAATGGTGTTTCCTTGTTCTTAGATCCTTTCTTATACTTTACTTATAATTATACTAATTTTTCTTTTAATCATTGGGTTTAGACATTACTTCGGTGCTTCTTAATCCTTTAAAAATGGCAGCAACGTACCCTTTTTTGATTTCTTTCTCTCAAAGAATCCTATGGACAGTTGATTCTCGCGTGATACACTTTACATCGAAAAAGTTTGATCAATTCCAATATTTAATTTGATCCTTTTTATTTCTATATATGGAAGATACGTTTACGAAGTTGTTCTAATTGATCGGCCTTAACCCTAGATCCTTGCCCCCAAGAAATGAATTAATCCTTTTTACTCGAGCTCCATTGTGGACTATTTTCAACCCAACAAAAAATGAAAGGTTCGAGTGTAACAGAACAAACAATGTCGAGCCAAGAGCACCCTCATTCCTAAATAAATCGAAAGTGGTGGATATAAAAATCCACAATGGATCGTGTCCTTCAAGTCGCACGTTGCTTTCTACCACATCGTTTCAAACGAAGTTTTACCATAACATTCCTCTCATTTGAGACCCCTATGCAATTGATTCAATTATAGAATCATGAATAGTCATTGGTTTAGTTGTACATAGACACAGTAATCTAGACTTTTCTATATATGATTATGATATGTGGAAGAATTTTTATGAAAAAAGTCTTAGCAAGACAGCATCTTTAACATATTTAAATAAAATAATATATAGAGATAATAGAAAGAAATAGAAAGATATCAACGAATAACTTTTTCAATCTGCATCTTCGAGCGACTCAATAGGATCGATTCAATAATTTCCTACTTTTTTCTTTTTAAGTACCAAAAATTCGACTTAGAAAATCATTAAAAATGGAGTATTTCTAATTGAAAATTGGAAAAATTTTGTATTTAGACATCATTATATTATTGAATAATTTTATTCAAATAAAATTGTAAATTGTATAATAAGCAGCAGGTTTGAAAGATAAGTATTTCTTTTTTAATTGACTCATCATTGATTTAAAATAAATAAAATCAAATAAGTAGATGAAAGAAAAGAACAAAGAAATTCAATTTTTTTTCATGAGATGGATAAAAAAATGATGTAAGTTAAGATTTTAAATCTTTATTCTTTTCATCTGATTACGAAAAAAAATAGGAAGTGGTTTTCGTATCTATCAGATAGACTGAACAGTTGTCACTGTTAGCGATATTCGATTCGATAATAGAAAACAGAAATGCTTTCAATTGAAATCATTTCTAATTTAAGGGATCATAAATCTTTTTCACAAAAACCAAAAAAGTATTGTCATTGGAATAGAACAATATATACCATATAAGCTAAACATTTCCCGATTCTATATTATATGTATTTTGTTTCACTTTAACGTAGATATTGAAATAATTGATTCTTGGCATAAAGTCAATAAAAGTGATAGGATAGATCACTCCTACCTCAATCGTTACATCGATTTCCAATTTTTCATTAGAGCCAAGCACGAAATACCTAACTAAAATGAGATTTAACCAGAATCCATTGGCTCCAGAAAAAATCAAAAATTTCTCCATTATATGGAACTTGATAATTTGGTAATGAGATTCGAAGAGACACAGATATTAAAATGAATACGGATTAACTCCTATCCACTTCGCTACTTCTTTCTATGGTAAGAATGCAGTGGATATGCGCTGGGACGGAAGGATTCGAACCTCCGAATAGCGGGACCAAAACCCGTTGCCTTACCACTTGGCCACGCCCCATTTTGATTTCCAATCGACACTAACAAACAATAATATTGTTATTGATTGTTTGTCAACTACAGTCCAAATATCTATATATCTATAGAATAGATTGGTATTAAGATTTTGATATATATCGAGATAGAATTCAACTTAATTTAT